TGTGTATCAATGTCATTTTCTTATGACAGTGAGAATAAGGAAATTCCATTTGAGATCCAAGAACCCTTCATGAATTAACAGCGAATAGTTAATGGTTCAATTTGCCCCGAATTCTTTATTCTGTGACCGAAAACCCAAAACTTTCTTTCAAAAAGCAACAAGTTTTGTTTTTAGGGCTTTGTGTGTTTTGAGATACTATACAATTAATCGAAAGAAATCAACCGACTGAGGAGGGATTTTTTTATTTATTTTTCAATTTCTTAGGACGGGGGGGATAAGGAAAACGGAATTCAGGAGGATGCAAATCCAATCAAACCGGGATTGATTAAAGAACCCCCCAAAAAGGGGGGGAATATTTCCATCTATTTTGTATAGTTTTGGCGGCATGGCCGAGTGGTAAGGCGGGGGACTGCAAATCCTTTTTCCCCAGTTCAAATCCGGGTGTCGCCTGATCAACAAAAAATTAAAAATCCCTTATTCTTTCGGCTGATAGAAATTGCCAAATTCGTGCCCAGCAGAAGCGGAGAACTATCACTACTTTCTTGATTTCCCTCCAGTACTAGTGTCTACTGACTGGGTCTTAAGTTAGATTAGAATAGTCGAATGGGAAATAAAATGAGTAGTTGTGGAAAGAGTGAAAGATACTTTGTATACGGACTCGTGAGAGTCTTTGACTGCTCAGACATTCAATCACTATTTGATTGTTCAATCAATATTAGATTGCATAAACATGAATAATTGGCTTTTCATTTTCTATTCTATTTCTCTAAAATTTCTATTCTATTTCTCTATTCTATTTCTATAAAATAGAATAGAAATAAAAGAAAAAAGTTGAAAAAAAAACTTCTTTCTTTTCAGTAACTCATCAGTAACTCAAGAAAGAATGTAAATAAAGAATGGAAATGGAATAGTCTATCTCCCGACTGTCTCTGTGAAACAATCAGGAGACGGTAAGGATTAGATCAAACGGGAGATATGTGATAGGTGGTGATCCATCTTTATTGTATATCTTTATTGTATATTGTTATGCCTTTTGCTTATGAGGGGTAACAACAGAAAAAATAAAGGGGGGGTCTTACTATTCCTACATGTTCCATTAATAACATTCACTTGAGAATTCCAAGGTAATAACTACATATTTTGCTTGTGCTTAATGCTTTCCGATTCTACCAGATATAGGCAGTTATTATGGGTGGATTTTGGGGGTTGGTTCATCAATAGCCTTCGGGCAGAATTCCTTTTTGACTCTGCACCATTAATTCCACTATGATTAGTAATCAATACTGGAATAATTTCTTCATATTCATAGAGATAGGGGACATAATTCACATGGATATAGTAAGTCTTGCTTGGGCTGCTTTAATGGTAGTTTTTACATTTTCCCTTTCACTCGTAGTATGGGGAAGAAGTGGACTTTAAAGACACTACAAAGCCACTACTAATTTAATTGAGTAACAAAACTGTATCAATTGTTTCAGATATTGTTCTGCAAATCGTTAAAAAAAAAATAGATACATTTCAAAATTCCACTGGAATACAGTAAAGTAATATAAATTTAATAAATTTAATATAGGACTACTAACCTTTGAATCAAACAAACAAATATTTTAATGGTTCCCATGTTCATATTTTGAAAGTCAAAAGGATACACAGGATATGCAATTTTTTCCAACCTCATTCTTCCTAACCTAAATAGTTCATTTTGATGAACTAGCTCTTACTAGAATTATATATGGACATTACAATTACGAGCACTCGAACCCCCTTTTTTATTTGATTTGTTTCCCTCTTTACTGTTCAGGGAGTAGGTTGCGCTATTATTACGTGGTTACGTATTTTCTAGCGAGGGCAACTATAGTCGTTGTCCAAGGTAGTACTACACATAATAAGATCCTCATAAGATCTTGTGTTGGGCTATTTACATATTCTATTGCACACTTACCCCTGTTTTAGACCCCCTAGAAATCTTCTTTATGCTTTATTGATTCACTTCGTATCATAGTTCAAGCGTTAGAAATAGGCAGGATCCACTACTCTTTTTCCTTTTCCAAATCCGAAGAATTTCTCATAGAACTCCTTAGGTCATCTGTCAACAGATCAATCAACTACTCCTTCGGAATGCTAAAAGTCAAAAAAAGGGATCTTCTTTTATTTCTATTTCTTTTATTCTTTTTACTTTATATATATGTATTTATTGAATTATATATATATTCTATTCTATTTATATTGAATTGAATTTATTGAATTTGAATGCATTTTTTCTTATATATTCTATATGCCTGCCCATACTATGATCTTCTTCCATTAATTTGATTGACGGATTCCGGCCCAAGATCCATATTGGAAATAATAAGAAACCTAGTAAACCGGAAAACATAAGAATAAAAGTAGAAATTCGATTATTTCGGACTGATCGTAATCACTACAAATAAAATGGATGTAACAAAGAACTAGAACTGGAGTGCTATTTACATGTACATTATACATATGTCATTTTTATGTACATATATGAAGATATGTATTGTATATTAATTCTTATTAACATAAACATATTCAATTAAGTCTATATCTTTATACAATAGAGTCCAACTTTACTACAACAATAAACAATAAATAGTATGGTGGAAAGATTCATATATTTCTTTCTACCATACTCATACTATACTATCGGATCGCATAGAATGCTGATTCTAGTCCGCTCATTTCATTTAAGACGTGAAATTTGAATCCCTTTCTTAGTTCTTATCCATAATTGAAGAACTAAGAAAGGGATTCAAATTTCAATTAATCATTTTGACTGACTGTTTTTACGTAAATGATAAGTAAAAAAGCAGTAGGAACTAGAATGAACAGCGCAGTAGCAATAAATGCAAGAATATTGACTTCCATAATCTTATCGTTTTTTTTTTGCTTCACAATAACTCGGGATCTAATCCCATAGAGATGATAAATATTTCTCCTGTAAATTCAATGGGATGAATTGCATCCTGATGATATTGAATTGGATCAATATTATGAATAACAACATTTAGGCCATCAAATCGATTCATCGTCGAGAATGGAATAGTATAACATAGGAAGATCTTTTATCCATACGGAATACAAAATGGAATTCCTGATCCAATCAAGAAAATCCCGTTGAATTTCTCATTCTTTTCCATTCTTTCCTTTCTATAACCTGCCGTCTTCCTTATATAATCAGCCGATTGATGAGGGATCCATCTTCAACTTTTATTGGTCACCAACCCCCAAAAAAATAGTAGAAGTGAAATGGAAAAAAGAGGGGTTCAGTTCTAAACGAAGTTTTTTAGATCTAATTTCCTTGGAAAACAAAGAGGTGTGAGAAAGATGAGTCTCGATCTAAAAGATCGAATATTTCGAAAAATTCACTATTTTTGAGTTTCGTTTGGTCTTTCTTCAATAAGACCTTAGCTTAGGAAGAAAAAAAATAGGAAGAAACAAAGATTATTCATTTCCTCACTAAGAGAGATGGATCTTTGTTTGATTTTTTTTATTATTAATATCCTCTTTCGGGACTGGGACATATATCAAAAATTCGGTGTGCAAATGGGATAGATCAATTGTTTTCAATTAGGAATACGTTGAAGTCATACAAAATCGGAGCTAAAACGGGAAGTGGTTTTAATCTGAAAAGTATTTTGTCGGGGTAATGATGTTAAGTTTATTTTGTATCGTACAATAAAAGAATCCCAATTTGTGTATGTGCTCTAGGGAAGCATATGGGTATGCTATTCCCTACCATAGATCTGAAGGAAAAAAGGCAGACAAGTACGATATCTCTTGGAATCCTGAATATGGTGCTACCAACAACTGTAACAATCCACATATGTCTCTCCCCCATCAATCGGTACCACTTGAAGTAGAAGTAATTCAAATTCCCGTATTTTATTTGTTCGATAATAAATGCGAAATAACAAAGGAAAGAAAAAAGAAATAGGGATTCCCCGCGGATAATTAGATTCTGCTCCCCTCCTCTTCACAGAAAATGGAAGGATGAATGGAAGGATCCATCCAATCCTAGGTCGGGACTGACGGGGCTCGAACCCGCAGCTTCCGCCTTGACAGGGCGGTGCTCTGACCGATTGAACTACAATCCCAGGGAAATAAGGTCTACAGCATACCTATTCTTATGACTTCATTCAAACTTTTTTATTTCTATTTAAAATTGTCTAGAATTCTCGTGTTATGTTATAACAGAGAAACAAGTTCTATATCCACATATATCTGGACTTTCCTTTAGTACTTTAGTGAGAGCGGCACGGATTACGAGTAATCCTATTCTATTGTCTGTTAAATCGTGGCAAATCCATTGCTAATCCATTTTTCAATGAAAAAAAAAAACAGATTCTTTTTTTCTTTACTCCTTTCTTTATTTTACTCCTTTCCTTCTATTTATTTTAGAGATCTTGATATGACTCTATATTATTCAAAATATTATTCAAAAGATCAGAATATGTGGAAACAAATAAAACTAAATTAGGAATAGAAAAATGGATCCTTTTTCTTTATTCCTCTGTATCAGTCGTTTGTTTCTAGAGGACAAATTGGTTATAGAATCTCACGATGGATCGGCGAATTATTGGGCCGAGCCGGATTTGAACCAGCGTAGACATATTGCCAACGAATTTACAGTCCGTCCCCATTAACCACTCGGGCATCGACCCAGGAAGAATCCTTTTTAGGCTGATTGATAATACATAAACAACTTCCTTTGCTAGTACCCTACCCCCAGGGGAAGTCGAATCCCCGTTGCCTCCTTGAAAGAGAGATGTCCTAAACCACTAGACGATGGGGGCATACCCGCCCGACCGTCATCATACTCTGAGCATAGTATGATATGAAAAGTTTTTTGGAATTGTCAATCTAATGTGAGTCAATATAATTTAAATGTAATGGTGTGACTACTAGATCCGAAGAAGCTTTCTGCCTTTCGTGATTCCATAGCATTTTTTGATTCTTCATTCACGAACCATTCTATA